GTTATTGTAGCTTATGTAAAGCATGACACTGAAGATGTCAAGATAAGCTGTGAAAAGCTTCGATAACACAAAGGTTTGGTCCCGGCCTTAGTATCTGCTTTACCTGGAATTACACATGCAAGTATCCGCATTCCCGTGAGGATGCCCGCAGCCCCCCCCCCTCCCCGGAGGCACGGAGCTGGTATCAGGCACAAACCATTAGCCCATGACACCTAGCCCAGCCACACCCCCAAGGGTATTCAGCAGTGATAAATATTAAGCTATAAGTGAAAACTTGACTTAGTTAAAGGTAAGAGGGCTGGTAAATCTCGTGCCAGCCACCGCGGTTACACGAGAAGCCCAAGTCGATAAATAACGGCGTAAAGGGTGGTTAAGGGTTTTTCGAAACTAGAGTCGAACTTCTTCAAAGCTGTAATACGCATTCGAAAACGGAAGAACAACTACGAAAGTGGCTCTAACCCTCCCGACACCACGAAAGCTATGGAACAAACTGGGATTAGATACCCCACTATGCATAGCCGTAAACCTGACAGCCGAGTACATTTGCTGTCCGCCCGGGGACTACGAGCACGAGCTTCAAACCCAAAGGACTTGACGGTGCTTCACATCCACCTAGAGGAGCCTGTCCTGGAACCGATACCCCCCGTTAAACCTCACCTTTTCTTGCCCGTCCCGCCTATATACCGCCGTCTTCAGCCCACCCTATGAAGGATCCATAGTGAGCAGAATTGGCCTTCGCCCAAAACGTCAGGTCGAGGTGTAGCGTATGAAAAGGGAAGAGATGGGCTACATTCAATGAAACATTGAATTTTTTACGGAAAGTTAACTGAAATACAAACTTAAAGGAGGATTTAGAAGTAAGTGGGGAATAGAGAGCCCCACTGAATTTGGCCCTGAAGCGCGTACACACCGCCCGTCACTCTCCCCGAGCAGCCCCAAATCTGTTCCTAAAACCCTAACAATGTAAAGGGGAGGCAAGTCGTAACATGGTAAGTGTACCGGAAGGTGCACTTGGAGAAACCAGGATGTAGCTAAATTATGAATAGCATCTCCCTTACACTGAGAAGGCATCCGTGCAAACCGGATCACCCTGAACATTAAACAGCTAGCCCATTTTTCCAGTATCAACACGTTTCTACCAATAACCCTTCAATCACTAGATTCATTTAAACAAACCATTTTTCCCCCCAAGTATGGGCGACAGAAAAGGAACACTTCGGCGCAATAGAGAAAGTACCGTAAGGGAAAGCTGAAAGAGAAGTGAAACAACCCAGTAAAACCCAGAAAAGCAGAGATTAAACCTCGTACCTTTTGCATCATGAACTAGCAAGAACACCCAGGCAAAAAGGCTTTTTAGTCTGGTTCCCCGAAACCGTCGTGAGCTACTTCAAGACAGCCTTAATTAAGGGCAAACCCGTCTCTGTGGCAAAAGGGTGGGAAGAGCTTTGAGTAGCGGTGACAGACCTATCGAACGCGGTTATAGCTGGTTGCCTGGAAAATGGATAGAAGTTCAGCCTTTTATATTCTCGATTCCCGTGCACACGCACACACAGATGATAAGAAGTTAAAAGAGTTACCCAAAGGGGGTACAGCCCCTTTAAGACAAGACACAACTTTTCCATGGAGGATAAAGATCAAAATTGTAACAGGAAAATATGTTTATGGTGAGCCTAAAAGCAGCTACCCTTAATGAAAGCGTTAAAGCTTAAACACTACTTATCCCCTAATCCCGACAACTTAATCTAAACCCCTAAAACAAACCAGGCCGTTCCATGCTCCCATGGAAGAGACTATGCTAGTATGAGTAATAAGAAAATCAGACTTTCTCCTTGCACATGTGTATGTCGAAACGGACCCCTACCGACCTTTAACGGACCCAACACAAGAGGGCATAAGGCTACCCACAAACGAGCAAGAAAAACACCCTTAAATCAACCGTTAACCCTACACTGGTGTGCCTACTAGGAAAGACTAAAAGGGAAAGAAGGAACTCGGCAAACACCAATGAAGCCTCGCCTGTTTACCAAAAACACCGCCTCTTGCAAAACCAATGAATAAGAGGTCCCGCCTGCCCTGTGACTACATGTTCAACGGCCGCGGTATTTTGACCGTGCGAAGGTAGCGCAATCACTTGTCTTTTAAATGGAGACCTGTATGAATGGCACCACGAGGGCTTAACTGTCTCCTTTCCCAAGTCAGTGAAATTGATCTCCCCGTGCAGAAGCGGGGATAAACCCATAAGACGAGAAGACCCTATGGAGCTTCAGACACTAAGACAGTTCATGTTAAGACCCTTAGACAACAGACTAAACTGAGTGACTCCTGTCCTAATGTCTTCGGTTGGGGCGACCATGGGGAAACAAGTAACCCCCACGTGGACCAGAAGTATTCTTCTTCCAAAACCAAGAACATCCATTCTAAGTAGCAGAAAATTTGACCTTATGATCCGGCAAAGCCGATTAACGGACCAAGTTACCCTAGGGATAACAGCGCAATCCTCTTTGAGAGCCCCTATCGACAAGAGGGTTTACGACCTCGATGTTGGATCAGGACATCCTAATGGTGCAGCCGCTATTAAGGGTTCGTTTGTTCAACGATTAAAGTCCTACGTGATCTGAGTTCAGACCGGAGTAATCCAGGTCAGTTTCTATCTATGCCCTCGTCTTTTTTAGTACGAAAGGACCAAAAAGACAAGGCCAATCTTTCAAGAACGCCTTCTTCTCACCCAGTGAAATCAACTAAACTGGCCAAGAAAAGAGACCTGCACAGCCTGAGATCAAGGCAAGTTAAAGTAGCAGAGCATGGTACTGCCAAAGGCCTAAGCCCTTTTTACAGAGGTTCAAATCCCCTCTTTAACTATGATTTCTTTACTCATATTCCACATCATTAACCCTCTAGCACTCATCGTCCCCGTTCTGTTGGCAGTCGCCTTCTTGACTCTTGTCGAGCGGAAAGTTTTAGGTTACATGCAGCTACGAAAAGGTCCAAACGTAGTAGGACCCTACGGACTTCTTCAACCTATCGCTGACGGGATCAAACTATTTATTAAAGAACCAGTCCGCCCTTCAACCTCCTCTCCAATTCTCTTTATTTTTAGCCCAATCCTTGCACTAACCTTAGCCCTGACCTTATGGGCCCCCCTCCCAATACCCTACCCACTTGCCGACCTAAACCTGGGCATACTTTTTATCCTCGCCATTTCAAGCCTTGCAGTTTATTCTATCTTAGGCTCAGGATGAGCATCAAACTCTAAGTACGCACTTATCGGTGCCCTCCGTGCAGTAGCACAGACCATTTCATATGAAGTCAGCCTCGGCCTAATTCTCCTCAACATTGTTATCTTCGCAGGGGGCTATACCCTTCACACCTTCAACATCGCCCAGGAAAGCGTCTGACTAGTTTTGCCCGCCTGGCCTCTAGCTGCCATATGATATATTTCAACTTTAGCCGAAACCAACCGAGCCCCCTTCGACTTAACAGAAGGAGAGTCAGAACTGGTGTCCGGATTTAATGTAGAATACGCAGGGGGCCCCTTCGCCATGTTTTTCCTTGCTGAATATGCTAATATCTTACTAATGAACACTCTTTCAACAATCTTATTCTTAGGTGCTCTTCATGTCCCAACCCTGCCTGAACTTACATCTATTAATCTAATAACAAAAGCAGCACTGCTATCAATATTATTTCTATGGGTCCGAGCATCGTACCCTCGATTCCGATATGATCAACTTATACATTTGATCTGGAAAAATTTCCTGCCCCTAACGTTGGCCTTTATTATCTGGCACCTTGCACTGTTAATTGCATTCGCTGGATTGCCCCCCCACCTTTAACCAAAAAGGAGTTGTGCCTGAATTAAAGGGTCACTTTGATAGAGTGAACCATGGAAGTTAAAATCTTCCCAACTCCTTCCTCAAAACAGCAAAGTAAGCTAAAAAAAGCTATTGGGCCCATGCCCCAAAGATGATGGCTAACACCCAACCTTTGTTAATTATTTTAGAAAAGAGGGACTCGAACCCTTCCTCAAGAGATCAAAACTCTTAGTGCTTCCACTACACTACTTCCTAATTATTAACGGAATAGCAACCTTTCATATGGCCAAACCCTAAACGTTAATTAGAAATTAACCATTGCTAATGAGTCCGTTCATCCTTGCGACCCTTCTCTTAGGACTAGGCCTAGGAACTACAGTCACCTTCGCCAGCTCCCATTGACTTTTAGCATGAATAGGACTTGAAATAAACACCCTGGCCATTATTCCACTTATGGCGCAGCACCACCACCCTCGTGCAGTTGAAGCAACAACTAAGTATTTTCTCATTCAAGCAACAGCAGCAGCAGTGCTCCTATTTGCTACCACAACCAACGCATGGTTTACAGGACAATGAGAAATTAACCAAATGGCACACCCGGTCGCTTTAGCAATCTTAACGATTGCTCTTGCCCTTAAAATTGGGCTTGCACCTCTGCATACCTGGCTTCCAGAGGTTCTTCAAGGACTAGCCCTAACTACAGGACTGATCCTTTCCACGTGGCAAAAATTGGCCCCTTTCTCCCTTCTACTTCAGGTTCAATCGACAGACTCAAACATTCTGATCCTCTTAGGCATCTCATCCACTCTCGTAGGGGGATGAGGAGGTCTTAATCAGACGCAGCTACGAAAAATCCTAGCCTACTCCTCAATTGCTCACCTAGGCTGGATAATTCTTATTCTACAATTTTCTCCTTCCCTCACCTTCCTCACCCTTATGATCTACCTAGCCATAACTACTTCAGTTTTTCTCACATTTAACTTGACTAAATCAACAAACCTCAATGCTTTAGCCACCTCCTGGTCAAAGGCCCCTACCCTTACAGCTCTCACCCCTCTGGTTCTCCTTTCATTGGGAGGCCTCCCCCCATTGACAGGCTTCATACCTAAATGACTCATTATTCAAGAATTGACTAAACAAGATTTGCCATTAGTAGCCACGATTGCTGCACTCACCGCACTTCTTAGCCTCTACTTTTACTTACGCCTCTCATATTCAATAACACTCACCATTTCGCCCAATAATCTTTCGGGGACCACCACCTGGCGCCTCTCTTCTCAACAAATTACACTCCCGCTTGCACTATCAACAATAATAGCAATCCTTCTCTTGCCCTTAACCCCTACTATCAAGTCAATTCTTTCCTCGTAGGGCCTTAGGATAGCAAGACCAAGAGCCTTCAAAGCTCTAAGCGGGAGTGGAACCCTCCCAAGCCCTGAATTTAAGGCTTGCAGGACTTCCACCTACATACTCTATTTGCAAAACAAACGCTTTTGAATTAAGCTAAAGCCTCCCTCACCTAGACGAGTAGGCTTCGATCCTACAAACTCTTAGTTAACAGCTAAGCGCTCGAACCAGCGAGCATCCGCCTACCTTTCCCCCTCCCCTTTAAAGGGGAGAGGGGAGGGGGAAGCCTCGGTAGGCTCTCGCCTACTTCTTCAGATTTGCAATCTGATATGTAAAACACCTCAAGGCTGCTTGAAATTGGTAAGAAGAGGACTCACACCTCTATCTATGGAACTACAGTCCACCACCTTCATATTCGGCCACCTTACCTGTGGCAATCACACGATGATTCTTCTCAACAAACCATAAAGACATTGGCACCCTCTACCTAGTGTTTGGTGCCTGAGCCGGAATAGTTGGAACTGCTCTAAGCCTACTCATCCGAGCAGAATTAAGCCAACCCGGAGCCCTTCTCGGGGATGATCAAATCTATAATGTAATTGTTACGGCCCACGCATTCGTAATAATTTTCTTTATAGTTATACCCATTATAATCGGAGGGTTCGGAAACTGACTTATTCCCTTAATGATTGGAGCCCCCGACATAGCCTTCCCCCGAATAAACAACATAAGCTTCTGACTTCTCCCACCTTCTTTCCTTCTGCTTCTTGCCTCCTCTGGCGTAGAGGCTGGGGCCGGAACTGGATGAACAGTATACCCTCCATTAGCAGGAAACCTTGCCCATGCTGGTGCATCCGTAGATTTAACAATTTTCTCCCTACATCTCGCGGGGGTCTCTTCAATTCTCGGAGCAATCAATTTTATCACTACAATTATTAACATAAAACCACCCGCTATCTCCCAGTACCAAACGCCTCTTTTCGTGTGAGCCGTATTAATTACTGCTGTTCTTCTTCTTCTTTCACTTCCAGTGCTTGCTGCAGGCATTACTATGCTATTGACTGATCGAAACTTAAATACTACGTTTTTCGACCCAGCAGGCGGGGGAGACCCCATTCTTTATCAACATTTATTTTGATTTTTTGGACACCCAGAAGTCTATATTCTTATTCTCCCAGGCTTTGGAATAATCTCCCATATTGTTGCCTACTATTCAGGAAAAAAGGAACCCTTCGGATATATAGGAATAGTTTGAGCAATGATGGCCATTGGTCTATTAGGTTTTATCGTCTGAGCACACCACATGTTCACAGTCGGAATAGATGTTGACACCCGAGCTTATTTTACGTCTGCCACAATAATCATTGCTATTCCAACTGGGGTAAAAGTCTTTAGCTGACTCGCCACGCTTCATGGTGGAGCCATTAAATGAGAAACCCCATTGCTATGGGCCCTGGGATTTATTTTCCTATTTACAGTAGGGGGCCTAACTGGGATTGTCCTAGCTAATTCCTCCTTGGACATCGTCCTGCACGACACCTACTATGTAGTAGCTCACTTTCACTACGTTCTCTCCATGGGTGCAGTCTTTGCCATCGTTGCTGGTTTCGTCCACTGATTCCCACTTTTTACAGGCTATACCCTTCACTCAACTTGAACAAAAATTCACTTTGGCATCATGTTTGTCGGTGTTAATTTAACATTCTTCCCTCAGCACTTCCTAGGCTTAGCCGGAATGCCTCGACGTTATTCAGACTATCCCGACGCTTACACACTATGAAACACAATCTCCTCAATTGGCTCACTTGTTTCCCTCGTTGCGGTAATCATGTTCCTATTTATTATTTGAGAAGCATTTGCTACAAAACGTGAAGTTCTCTCAGTAGAGCTAACGTCAACAAATATTGAATGACTACATGGCTGCCCTCCTCCTTATCACACATTTGAAGAACCAGCATTCGTGCAAATTCAATCAAATTAACGAGAAAGGGAGGAATCGAACCCCCATAAACTGGTTTCAAGCCAATCACATAGCCACTCTGCCACTTTCTTGATGAAACACTAGTAAAACAGTCATTACGCAGCCTTGTCAAGGCTAAATTGTAGGTTAAACCCCTACGTGTTTTACCCAATGGCACACCCTTCCCAACTAGGTTTCCAAGATGCAGCTTCCCCTGTAATAGAAGAACTCCTTCACTTCCATGATCACGCCCTAATAATCGTATTTCTAATTAGTACATTTGTACTCTATATTATTTTAGCAATAGTTTCTACAAAGTTAACCAATAGCTACATCTTAGATTCACAAGAGATTGAAATTATCTGAACAATTCTTCCAGCTATCATCCTCATTTTAATCGCCCTCCCTTCCCTTCGAATTCTTTATTTAATAGACGAAATCAACGACCCCCACCTCACTATTAAGGCTATGGGCCACCAATGATACTGAAGCTACGAATACACAGATTACGAAGAACTAGGTTTTGACTCATACATAATCCCAACCCAAGACCTGGCCCCTGGACAATTCCGACTTCTAGAAGCGGATCATCGAATAGTAATCCCAGTAGACTCCCCAATTCGAGTGTTAGTTTCTGCCGAAGACGTCCTTCACTCCTGAGCAGTTCCAGCCCTAGGGGTAAAAATAGACGCGGTTCCAGGACGACTAAACCAAACTGCTTTCATCACATCACGTGCTGGAGTTTTCTACGGCCAGTGCTCAGAGATTTGCGGGGCAAACCATAGCTTCATACCTATCGTAGTTGAAGCCGTCCCTTTACAATACTTTGAAGAGTGGTCCTCCCTAATACTTCAAGACTCATCGCTAAGAAGCTAAACGGTGAACAGCGTCAGCCTTTTAAGCTGAAGAATGGTGGCAACCAATCACCCTTAGCGAGATGCCCCAGCTTAACCCCTACCCCTGACTGAAGATCATAGTATACACTTGAATACTATTTATGATCATCCTCCCACCCAAAGTTATTTCATTCCTTTACTCTAAGGACCCTATTACAAAAAAATCAAAAGAACCCAAAGGCCCACCTTGGTCGTGGCCCTGGCACTAGGGTTCTTCGACCAATTCGCATCGCCATCTTTTTTAAACATTCCTTTAATTGCGTTAGCTTTATTGCTTCCTTGAGTGTTTTTTCCCAAGGCCCTTTCTGACTGAAATCCCAACCGTTACATAACAGTTCAAGCATGATTTGTTAATCGATTCACCCAACAACTCCTGCTTCCCCTCAACGTAGGCGGCCATAAATGGGCAGCCCTTCTAACCTCCCTAATAATTTTTATCCTTACCCTCAATATTCTCGGACTCATACCTTATACTTTTACCCCTACCACCCAACTCTCATTAAACATGGGTCTAGCTGTACCTCTTTGACTTGCAACAGTAATTATTGGTATACGAACCCAACCAACAGCTGCTCTAGGACATCTTCTGCCGGAAGGAACCCCAACCTTGCTTATCCCTATTCTTATCATCATCGAAACCCTTAGTTTATTCATCCGTCCCATTGCCCTTGGAGTACGACTGACTGCCAACCTCACAGCTGGCCACCTACTCATTCAACTAATCGCAACAGCCGTTTTTGTCTTAGGCCCTCTAATACCAACCGTAGCCCTTCTAACGGCAATCCTACTTGTTCTTCTGACCTTGCTAGAAATTGCAGTAGCTATAATCCAAGCCTACGTGTTTGTCCTCCTGTTAAGTCTTTACCTACAAGAAAACGTATAATGGCACATCAAGCACACGCATATCATATGGTCGATCCAAGTCCTTGACCCCTAACTGGAGCAGTAGCTGCTTTACTAATAACGTCAGGTCTTGCAATTTGATTTCATTTCCACTCCACAACATTAATAACTATAGGCACTGCACTCTTGCTCCTGACTATATACCAATGATGACGAGACATTGTTCGAGAAGGAACATTCCAAGGACATCACACTCCCCCCGTCCAAAAAGGCCTTCGATATGGAATAATCCTTTTTATTACTTCAGAAGTTTTCTTCTTTCTAGGATTTTTCTGAGCTTTCTACCACTCGAGCCTTGCCCCTACACCAGAACTAGGAGGCTGCTGGCCACCCACAGGACTGATTACACTAGACCCATTTGAAGTCCCTTTACTAAACACTGCCGTTTTACTAGCCTCAGGCGTAACAGTTACATGAGCCCATCACAGCATCATGGAAGGGGAACGAAAACAAGCAATTCAATCGCTAACCCTAACAATTCTACTGGGCTTTTACTTCACTTTCCTTCAAGGAATAGAATATTACGAAGCTCCCTTTACAATTGCAGACGGGGTCTACGGATCCACCTTCTTTGTCGCTACAGGATTTCATGGACTTCACGTTATCATTGGTTCTACTTTCCTAGCTGTGTGTCTCCTCCGACAAGTTCAATATCATTTTACCTCAGAGCATCACTTTGGCTTTGAAGCAGCTGCTTGATACTGACATTTCGTAGATGTCGTTTGACTTTTCCTCTATATCTCAATCTATTGATGAGGTTCATAATCTTTCAAGTATCAAATTAGTACGAGTGACTTCCAATCATGAGGTCTTGGTTAAATTCCAAGGAAAGATAGATGATAAACATTATTACAACACACATCACAATTACAATCCTACTGTCCTGCGTTTTAGCAATTGTATCTTTCTGACTTCCTCAAATAAACCCCGACTACGAAAAACTTTCACCATACGAATGCGGATTTGACCCTCTAGGGTCAGCCCGACTGCCCTTTTCACTACGGTTCTTCTTAGTAGCAATCCTCTTCCTGCTCTTTGATCTAGAAATTGCCCTTCTCCTCCCGCTTCCATGAGGGAACCAACTCTCCTACCCCTTAACCACTTTTCTCTGAGCCGCAGCAATTCTTATTCTGCTGACCGTTGGCTTAATTTACGAATGAATTCAGGGAGGACTCGAATGAGCCGAATAGGCAGTTAGTATAAATTAAAACATTTGATTTCGGCTCAAAAGATTATGGTTCAACTCCACAACTGGCTAATGATACCTGTCCACTTTGCCTTTACATCAGCATTTGTCCTAGGACTAACAGGTTTGGCATTCCACCGTACACACCTACTCTCAGCCCTTTTATGCCTTGAGGGGATGATACTATCTCTCTACACCGCCTTTTCATTATGAGTCCTCCATTTAGACTCCACATGTTTCTCTCCTGCTCCCGTCCTTCTTTTAGCTTTCTCAGCTTGTGAAGCAAGCGCAGGTCTCGCCCTACTCGTTGCTACCTCACGAACTCATGGCTCTGATCGTTTAAAAAACTTAAACCTTCTACAATGTTAAAGATTCTTATTCCTACACTTATGCTAATCCCACTTGTTTGACTCTCCCCTCCAAAGTGATTCTGACATTCCGCTACCGCCAATAGTTTTCTTATTGCTACATGAACATTTTTATGAATAAAACCCACACTGGAAACGGGATGAGCCCATTTAAATTCAGTTATAGGAACAGACCCTTTATCGGGGCCTCTGCTCGTACTCTCGTCATGACTTCTCCCACTAATAATTCTTGCCAGTCAAAACCACTTGAGCTCTGAACCCATCGCCCGTCAACGTACTTACATTTCACTAATGGTTACTCTTCAAGTCTTCTTAATCCTTGCCTTCAGTGCAACCGAACTTATTATGTTTTATGTAATATTTGAGGCAACTCTCATCCCCACACTTTTCTTAATCACTCGCTGAGGAAACCAAGCAGAACGTTTAAACGCAGGTACTTATTTCTTATTTTACACCTTAGCAGGCTCCCTACCACTCCTAGTTGCCCTCCTAGTTCTACACAACACAATAGGCTCTTTATCAGTCCTAACATTGCAATTCTCATCTACCCTTTCTTCCCCATCATATGCTCATAAAGCATGCTGGGCTGCCTGCTTGATTGCTTTCCTAGTAAAAATACCCCTCTACGGTGTTCACCTCTGACTTCCCAAAGCACATGTAGAAGCCCCTGTAGCTGGTTCTATGGTTCTTGCAGCCGTTTTACTCAAATTAGGGGGTTACGGTATCATTCGAGTATTAACCATTATTGAACCCATGACCAAAGATATAGCCTATCCATTTATTATTCTTGCACTATGAGGCATTATTATAACAGGGACAATTTGCCTCCGTCAAACAGACTTAAAAGCTCTTATTGCATACTCCTCCGTCAGCCACATAGGTCTGGTTATCGTTGGGGCTCTATCACAAACCCCCTGAGGAGTTACAGGAGCTCTCGTCCTAATAATTGCCCACGGCCTTACTTCCTCAGCATTATTCTGTCTAGCAAATACAAACTACGAACGGACCCATAGCCGAACAATAATCCTCGCCCGAGGACTCCAAATAGCTCTTCCATTAATGGCAGCTTCATGATTTATCGCAACCCTTGCAAACCTTGCACTTCCTCCCCTTCCAAATCTAATAGCAGAACTCATGATTATCTGCACGATATTTGACTGATCCCCATGAACCATTATTATTACCGGGGGCGGAACTCTTATCACAGCTGCCTACTCCCTTTATATATTCCTTATAACCCAGCGTGGCCAGCTTCCCTTACACATACTAGCCCTTCCACCCTCCTACTCACGAGAACATCTTCTGATCGCCCTTCACCTTATCCCTTTACTCCTGCTCATGTTAAAACCTCAACTAATTTGAGGTTGATTAGCTTGAAAGTGTAGTTTAACAAAAACGCTAGATTGTGATTCTAGAAATCAGGGTTTGATCCCCTTCACTTTCCGAGAGACTGCCCGCATGCAAGAAAGACTGCTACTCTTTCTTTCTAGGTTGAATTTCCTAGGATCTCCTCATCCAACTCTAGACATCTAAAAGCCAACAGTTATTCGGCTTCTAAAGGATAACAGTCATCCATTGGTCTTAGGAACCAATAACTCTTGGTGCAAATCCAAGTAGATGCTCACCATGCTAAACAATCTTCTAGCAACCGTTTACATCACCATAGTACTTGTACTATTATACCCACTTCTTAGCCCCTTCTTCCTGTCATCCTTAAAGATAAAACCAGCTACGGGACCCCAAGTGGAAATAGCCGTAATCATTGCATTCTTTCTAAGCCTTATCCCCCTTCTCGTCCTTATCTCTAACTCTGGTATTATTACCCTCTCATTCAAACAATGAATTGACACTCCAATTTTTGACATTTGTCTTTGTTTTAAGTTCGACTCATATTCAGCCCTCTTTTTACCTGTGGCATTCTTTGTAACCTGATCCATTGTCCAATTCACCGCCTGGTACATGGAACGAGACCCGGGTCTAAATAACTTTTTCAAATTTCTTCTATCCTTTTTAGCCGCCATAGTAGTTCTTGTGACAGCAAACAACATGTGTCAGATTTTTATTGGCTGAGAAGGCGTTGGCATCATGTCATTCTTGCTCATTGGATGGTGATCTGCCCGATCAGACGCAAATACAGCCGGGTTGCAAGCCGTGGTTTACAACCGGGTAGGCGACATTGGATTCATACTAGCTCTAGCTTGAACAGCAATCAAATTTGCCGGTTGAGAACTAGACTACTTACTTACTTCAATGGTGAATGAAGACGTTACCCTCCCACTTCTAGCACTAGTCCTTGGTGCGGTGGGTAAATCAGCACAATTTGGTCTTCATCCCTGACTTCCCTCAGCAATAGAAGGCCCCACTCCTGTCTCTGCTTTACTTCACTCAAGTACAATAGTAGTTGCAGGTATCTTTGTCCTCATCCGATTCAGCCCCCTAATTCAGCAAAACCCCTTTGTTCTCTCAGTATGTCTATGAATTGGTGCCCTAACAACTGTCTTCACCGCCGGCTGCGCCCTAACACAAAACGACATCAAGAAGATCATTGCATTTTCAACTGCAAGTCAACTGGGATTAATAATAGTAACTATTGGACTAGCCCAACCTGACCTTGCATTCTTCCACATTTGTACTCACGCCTTTTTCAAAGCCATATTATTCTTATGCGCCGGAGTAGTCATTCATGCTCTTAACGACGAACAAGACATTCGAAAAATAGGAGGTCTTCAACAATTACTACCTTTTACCTCATCCTGCATGTCTTTGGGCAGCCTTGCCCTCGCCGGAACTCCCTATCTGTCAGGCTTTTATTCCAAAGATGCTATCATTGAAGCATTAAACACATCCTATTCAAACGCCTGCGCCCTGGCCCTAACGCTTATTGCAACTTCTTTTACAGCAGTTTACAGCCTTCGAATTGCATACTATGTCTCTATGTGTCACCCTCGAATTTTACCTTATGTCCCCATTGCTGAAGACAAGCTCTTTGCAATACCTCCCCTAAAACGACTTGCTTACGGAAGTATCGTTGCAGGTTTCATTCTTACTTCAACAGTTCTTCCAACGAAAACCCCCGTTATGACCATGTCTTTCGATCTAAAAGTTGCCGCCCTCGCCGTATCAATTCTTGGACTCGTCATCGCCCTTCAACTCGCACACATGGCAAGCACCCAATCCAAAGACAAACCTTCCCTCCCTCTTCATCGGTTCTCTTCCATACTTGGGTTTTTCCCTACTATTGTTCACCGACTAGTTCCTCTAACCAGCCTCGTCTTTGGCCAACGCATTGCCAACCAATTAATTGACTACAACTGACTGGAAAAAATTGGCCCTAAAATCATTAAGTTCGTCAACATTAAACTATCTCGATTGGTTGGCAACGCTCAACAAGGTAAAATCAAAACCTATTTCCTCTTTATGTGTATTTCTTTCTACCTAATCCTTATCTACTACGGGAAATACTTCTAAACTGTTCGAATTGTCCCACGTGACAATCCCCGAACCAGTTCTAACACTACTAATAAGGTAAGCAATAATACCCAGACCCCTAAAAGCAACATTCGCCCTCCCGAACCATACATCAGTGCTACACCCTCCACATCACCAACAAAAGGTGAAAATCAATCTATGCTTCCATCAAACGACAAACCCCCTCCCGATCAGTGTGGTAACAAGATAAATCCCCCACAGCCTACTACAACCATATACAGAACAATTCATAATCCTACTGGCCCATCAAATCAGGTTTCAGGATAAATCTCCGCAGCAAGCGCCGAACTATAAGCAAATACAACAAGTATACCCCCAAGATAAATTAGAAATAATACCAGGGCTAAAAAGCAGCCGTTGTAGCTAGCCAGAAGACCACACCCCGCCCACGCTACCACTACGAGAGCCAAGGCTGCAAAATACGGCGAGGGATTAGATGCTACTCCCACTAGTCCTAGCACTAACCCAATTGTGAATAACTCAATTATATATGACATGAGTTCTTTCCAGGCTTTTCTCCTGGACCAATAGCTCGAAAAGCTAGCGTTGTTAAAAATTCAACTAAAAAAACTACCAAAACAATAAACAAAATTTCCTGATCTTCCAATTCCCCTTTTATTTAACTATTTTGACTCCCCAAATGGCAAGTCTACGAAAAACTCACCCTCTTCTGAAGATTGCAAATGATGCTTTAGTTGATCTCCCTGCCCCCTCCAACATTTCTGTTTGATGAAATTTTGGCTCTCTCCTAGGACTCTGTCTAGCTTCCCAAATCCTTACAGGCCTTTTCCTAGCCATACATTATACCTCTGACATTGCCACTGCCTTCTCATCTGTAGCACACATCTGCCGAGATGTTAACTATGGGTGACTCATCCGAAACATACATGCTAACGGTGCCTCCTTCTTCTTTATTTGCATTTACATGCACATTGGACGAGGATTATACTATGGTTCCTACCTTTACAAAGAAACATGAAACACGGGAGTCGTCCTACTTCTTTTAGTTATAATGACAGCATTCGTCGGATATGTCCTTCCTTGAGGACAAATGTCATTTTGGGGTGCAACCGTAATTACAAACCTGCTCTCAGCTGTCCCTTACGTTGGGAATACCCTTGTTCAATGAATCTGAGGTGGCTTCTCCGTTGACAATGCCACACTTACCCGCTTCTTCGCCTTCCATTTCTTACTTCCTTTTATTATTGCAGCGGCTATTGTTCTCCACTTACTATTCCTGCACGAAACAGGGTCAAATAACCCCCTAGGACTAAACTCAGACGCAGATAAGATTTCGTTCCATCCCTACTTCTCTTATAAAGATCTGCTAGGATTCGCCGGGCTCCTCATTGCCCTTACATGCCTTGCTCTATTCACCCCCAACCTGTTAGGAGACCCAGACAATTTTACACCGGCGAATCCACTAGTGACCCCTCCCCACATTAAGCCTGAATGATACTTCTTATTTGCTTACGCCATTCTGCGATCAATTCCAAACAAACTAGGTGGAGTTCTCGCCCTCCTTTCGTCCATTCTTGTCCTTATAGTTGTTCCAATTCTCCACACGTCTAAGCAACGAAGTATTACATTCCGACCAGTGACTCAATTTCTTTTCTGAGCACTGGTTGCAGACGTAGCTATTCTCACGTGAATTGGAGGAATACCGGTAGAACACCCATTTATTATTATTGGCCAAATTGCATCCTTTGCCTACTTTGCTATGTTCCTTGTCCTGGCCCCATTCGCTGGATGGCTAGAGAACAAAGCATTAGAATGATCTTGCATTAGTAGCTTAGCAATAAAGCATCGGTCTTGTAAGCCGGAGATTGAGGGTTAAAACCCCTCCTACTGCTTCAAAAAAGAAGGGTTCTAACCTCCATCACTGGCTCCCAAAGCTAGAATTTTAACAATTAAACTATTTTTTGTTCCTGCGGAAGTGTATGGTCTTAATGCATATGCATTATCACCATTTTATGGTCTTAATGCATATGCATTATCACCATTTTATGGTCTTAATGCATATGCATTATCACCATTTTATGGTCTTAATGCATATGCATTATCACCATTTTATGGTCTTAATGCATATGCATTATCACCATTTTATGGTCTTAATGCATATGCATTATCACCATTTTATGGTCTTAATGCATATGCATTATCACCATTTTATGGTCTTAATGCATATGCATTATCACCATTTTATGGTCTTAATGCATATGCATTATCACCACTTTATGGTTTTAATACATGTTTGTACTGATGTAAGACACGATTGCATAATCACCATTACATTCAGCACTCCGAGTACACCCAAGCACCCAATAGGGACCTGGTCATTGGGCACAAAGCATCTTGACTGCAACTTTCCCATCATGGTGGGAAACGAAGGCTGAGAGATTTAAGACCCAACTACACACGTCGATACGCAGATGATATACCAAGTCCCCCACATCCCTAATACCTTAAACAATAGTGCGCAGTAAGAGCCTACCAACAAGTCCATATCTTAATGCTATCGGTTCTTGATGGTCAGGGTCAATTCGATGTGGGGGTTGCTAATTCTGTCATTATTCCTGGCATTTGGTTCCTATTTCAGGAACATTCCCTACTTTATTTCCCCCCAGATTTATTGCAGCCTGCATAAGTTAATGCGGTAAATACATCACCTCGTTACCCACCATGCCGGGCGTTCACGCCACGGGGGCATAGGGTTCTCCTTTTTTTCTTTTCCTTTCCCCTTGCATCTCACAGTGAACACGAAAGCTTGTCGACAAGGTAGAACATTTTTCCCTTGAAGACTGACACCTCTTGCATTCTCCGAAGCTTCTGGAATCATTTAAAGACATGAATAAGAAGCCTTACATATTACTATATCAGGTGCATAACTGAACCATCCATTGAATCCTACCCAGTTATCATATTGGCTATCCCCCCCTACCCCCCCGTTCCCGCCCACCGTCTCACTAATTATACCCCTAGTTCTTCCCCCAAGCTTCCGGTGTTCATCTTTTTTTCATTTTCTTTTATCCTTTACTTTTTTATTCAAATTTTTTTCAAAATGACCCTATTTTAGTCTACCTAAGCTTTACTCAAACAACTTAGTTTGCTTTCTCTAACTATCTTTCGAACACCTCAACATCTCGTTTCCTAGTGCTGGAGCAAATTTCCTCCGTAATACCCATCACTATACATTCTCCCGCTGCTGGCTCTCCCAGCAACACTGCTACATGCCAGG